GTCGGCGTGGCGTAAAGTGAAGATTGGGGGGAGTAGAGCGAAATCCCCTTCGTGGGTATTCCGAAGGTGTAACCTAGGCAACGAAAAAGGGGCCCGATACTTCAACTAGAGGAGCGACCAGTTGGTTCACCAAACCCCGACCCAGCGTCACACGTTCTCCAGGTCCGAAGGGATCCAGTGCCCTTATACCGACTCCTCCCGGAATTGCGTTATCGGAGCCGAGCCAGGAATGGCCGTTAGTGGACACCCACCACTTTTCACCGGTTAGAGAGGCCCTCTTTAATACATTAAGAAAAGATGTTCACAGGGGCCAGAAAGACTCGGTCATAGGAACTTAGACCACCTACGCGCTGGTAAACGAAAACCACCTCGACCGGATCTACCGAACGAATCAGGCCGCCCCGTCGAAAGAATTCACACGCCAAAAGGGCCACCAGCTTTCCCAAAAAAAGGGGAGATCTGCTGCTTACTGCTCACGGAAACATCCGACCTATACTATAGTCAAGTCGTCCGCTTATCTTTCTGATCTCCTTCTATTCATCAGATTTTTGGCTTTGCCCAACAGTGTAAGATGGTGTTGGCTAAAAAAGGGGGAGAGAGGAGAGCCCCCCCCTATCTATAAGGGTACGCTCACTTCTGCATTTTTGTTTAGGTTATCTCCGTTTCGTGCGTGAATGGCGGTTCTCAGACGAGGGAATCGTTCCTCTCTAAATAGGCGGATTAGAATGCTTCTATCGATAGAGGTTTCACGTCTGCGCATAGAATCGTGTTTTTGCCTTTCCATTCCGTTCTTACCATATCATGGGCGGGTCGGAATCCGTGTGATGGTTCGAGAGTGGTTTCATTATTCTATTCTATTCTTCGCATCCCTTCGAGGACAATTTTGTCCCGCGTTAGTGGTCGAGTCGTTTTTGGTAATTGACACCCGTCGCCTCCGTTTCAATTCATATGTTACCATTCATAGTGAAGTAGCCCTCTTTTTGATGCAAGTCTGAGTGGGTGCGTTATTCTATCTATCAAAGTCTTTCTTTGTCTATAGCTCGGGTCAGTCCCCCAGGGTCTGCTTTGATTTTCTCGAACAGTGCCGGTCCGCATCAGGGACTCTCGTGTGAGCCATGCAACGTTCCCAGGCAGGAACTGCTCCTTTCCTTGAGCTCCCTCTTGAGTTCCTCCCAGGCGTTGATCTCGCAACGGCCCTCCAGCACGTCCTCATATCGCGTCCGCCACCACAGCTTCGCATCCCCTGAGAGAGACATTGTTGCCATTGTAACTTGGTCGTCCTCAGGGGCACGAACAGCCTTCAAGTACTGTTCCATGTCAAAGAGGATGATCAAGTAACTTCCTTGGCATTTCGGATCCCGTTGAATGGCTGTGGTTCCGGGACTCGAATGCGTCTGGAGTCGCCAGGTGAGACATTCGGTTCACGAACCGGAGACCTATCTCCACAGCAAGCTCCTCAATTTGACCCGGTCCGTCACGCTTTGGACATCGCCACCGAGATCGTTGAGGCCCCATGAAGACGGCTCTCCTTCACTGGGAAGATCACCGCGATCGCTGAGTCTGGTGACCAACGATTCCAGATTATCCAGCCTTTCTGCCATAGTCTCTATGTCAGCCCAAATGGTCGACCTTGCCATCAAGTTGGGTCACTCGATCCGTCGAGTGTTTCCTTAGCAACAGCCGCCGCAGACAGCGCTCCACTGCTATCGTCAAGCTTGGACATGGTGCAACAAGAAGAGAATTAGCAGAAATCGAAAGGGGATTTACCCAAAACTCCGCTCTGATACCAACTGTCACGCGCACGGGTAGAGAGTCTGCCCGAGTCGTGCGGCCCCAGGTGACGCCTACTGTAGTGTAGCACCTGGGTTCAGCCTTCTCCTTGCCGAGTTTCGCTTGTTTCGTTGAGCTCGCCGTTAGCTTCCTTTCTTTAAAGAATAATAGTTTTGAATATTAACAGCAGCCAAAGACTTTGAAATTAGAGTAATCAGGGATGCTTCCAGAAAGAACTTCTGACGGGATATTTTCCAGCAAGAACTTTGACGGTATGCGATTGATCAAGTATGTTGCGGTCAACACAGCTTCTGCCCAAACGAGGTACATTCATCCCAAACATCATAGCTCTAACCGTTTCCAATAAGTATCTATTTTTCCTCTCTGCTATTCTAGGAGTATACGCACAAGATCACTGATGAACAGTGCCTCTTGAAATAATATATTGATAAATGGAGTTTGACATGTATTATCCTCCAGAATCAGATCGTCAAATTCTTTTAAAATTCCAATACATTGTTTCATATTCCCATTAGATATTTCATGTTCCCATGTGTCCATACGATTCTCCAAGCAACACTCATACCAAAAAGTCATATTTTCAATGAAATGCCAACACCTGCGCCTTCATTATGCTATAGTGTATTGAGTCAGTTCATAGGTCATCTCTATGCCACCGCCATCTGCGAGTGAAATAGGCTCTGCTACCTTGACTTTTGCCTTTGCAGGTACCTAATACCCTAATAACAGGTGGTGGTTACCTACGGTAATTGCCTGAGGGCGCTCTTTACCTAACCTACCTGTGCTGGAACAAATGCTACCACCATTAGCTTAATGTGCTGGCTTTTTGATGCAAAATGATGGTGCTAGTGAGGATGCTGCCTCTGTCTCTGTGTCCGTAGCCTCTGCCTATGCCTTTAGGTCTTTCACCTAGAAGATCAACCACTGATGGATCAAATTGAACCGGATAAACTACTCGATCAACGGGTTCCGAAGAAACCTGGGCCACTTCTACTTATGTTCACGTTTATGCTGGTGAATCAACTGAAACTGCCTTCACCTCCGCCCCTGCAACTAGAGGATCTGTAACCGGACAAAGGAAAGCTGAAACGGGCAATGGCTTTCTAACTTCTTCTTCACTACGGGTAGCTCCTAGCTATGCTTGTTCTCCCGCCCCTGTCTACGATGCCTATGCCTACTGAGCCTCTGTTCTCTCTACTGCTCGGCCAACTCAATCAACCGGTGCTGCTTCCAACGGTCACTATTGATGCTTAAACTGGCAGATCAACCTCATCAATCAAAACTGGAATTGGAACCGCGCGAGGGGGAGCCCTCCTTGCCAGTAAGGATGCTGGCTTTGGTTGAAACTACTTCTTTTGACTCTGCCTTGTATGTTATGGGTGTGAAAGCTGCTGCTTTTCCTTCCGGGTCCACTACATATAGATCCACTACTAGGGACTATGAAACTTTCAATGAGAGGGCTGCTACTAGGTATCGAACGGAGGGAACTGGATTGGGATCCGCTTACTACGACTACGATAGCTCGGGTGCTGGTGGTTCCGGATCAACTTCAATGGGTGGAACAGTAACGACGGCTACTGAAGAAATTGGCGATCTTGCGAACGTACTCCCCAGGCGGGATACTTAACGCGTTAGCTACAGCACTGCACGGGTCGATACGCACAGCGCCTAGTATCCATCGTTTACGGCTGGGACTACTGGGGTATCTAATCCCATTCGTTCCCCTAGCTGGATATCCTTTACTGCATCTCCTAAGAGCTGATGACGGAATGGACCACTCACCCTTATTCCCTGACCTCATATCGATATGTATAATTGACAGAAACCCAGTATTTTTAGCATAAAGGCGACGGCTCGATTCCTAGCCAGTATCTGATTCCCTCGGCATATCGGTGGGTGGCCGTGATGATGACCTACTCCTTTTGGAATGAATCCCTCGCTTTCTGTGGATCGACCCGCTACTGAATGATTGCCCTCAATTCCCAGAGCCTATATTCCCGACATGGCTGGTTCAACACCTCTATTCCTAGTCCCTATCAATATCCTTCCTTCCTACTTTTCGACGTTGGCCTTCCACCAGTTGCTGATGCGGTTATATAGCCAGCATTTCAGGCAGTATTTGAATAAGCCGGCCCAGCCGAGGATCCGATCAAGTACTGGTCCATAAAGCCGAAACCTTATCGCCTGTAAGCTCTATTATGGAAGGGTATGCCTGAATGAGGAGAAGGTATTGGATCCGACGGTTAGGCGGGTGAAGCAAGAATCAATCTGATATTGTTCCCCATGTTCTTATGAATCTTAATAAGAGGCACACGACCTTCTCCCTCTCCAAATCCCCATCCAGCTTCTTAGGCGAGTCCCTAAAGGGCCTACTTTAGTAGTTAGGGCGAGTAACAAGCTCGATCTGGATCCGAAATGGACTATGGATCTCGATCTATTGGTCTATGCGGGATTCGCCCCCCGAACATGTTTCTCCAGTCTCAGTTCTGATTCGAACAGATCCCTTTCAGCCTTTGAATTAGCTACTACTACTACTGATGAATGAACCTTCGCTGCACTCGGCCGGCAGAGATGGCAGGGAAGGGCATTTCTTTGCCGTGATCCCCACGTTCAGCTGTTAATCCGTACCTATCCACCCGATGTGATAGAGCGAGACTCTGTTCGATTCCCCCGATGCCTACTACCTAGAATAAAGGCAGCCATGGACTGCTGGCAGCCTTTATTCTAGAGTAATATCACGGTTTCACCATCAGAGGGAGGGGATGGAAAGAAAGGAGTCGATCACCTAGCCGATCCCGAATAGCCCGATCTTTATTTCAACCGATCCGCCGGGTCATTACCTCTATAGAAGATATAGTCGGCCCACTTCTAGCCGTTCAAGCGATTATGCCTGTTCTAGCCCTACCATCCGCCCCTATCAATGTTTCATTGAGAAATCCCCTTATGTGATATTTGACAATGAAGGAATTGCCTGGGGTATGGTAGCAATCCAAGCAATCAAATCCCTTGACCTACCTTTTATTCCATAGTAGCCGGAAAGCAGTAAACGAATAAAGGCCCACTCTTTACAGGGGAATATAGATGCTATATACTCCTACATTAGCCGGGCAAGGAGCATACTGACCACTATTCCTCCTATTAAACGAGGGAGGGACCCATAACAAATACTCCTCATCCAGCTAGAAAGAAACGAGTATAATTATTGACTACTAGAAACTACTCAGGGCAGACACGTCAGCCTCCTCTAATAGTAGCTAGCAGCCCTCCCACCTCATATACTCCTATCAAGAGGAAGGAGCATACGTCATATCCCATACTACTATAGGAATGGAACAACCTATCTTAATGAATACCCTACCTATAAGTAAGGGTACAATAAAAGTCTTTGGGGCCGGGCCTCTATACACATTCTTGAACAAACTAACAGGACCCATAAGTAAGTAGATCCCGTTCCGCATCTTATAACTCCTCTTATTCAAAGCTCCCAGTAAGTATTTGATTCCCCATCCACCCCGTAAGACCTAAGCGTCGATTGATCGGTCTGAGGAAGAGAGATTTCTTCACTGCTTAGGTCTTACGGGGTGGGCCCATGATTCCAAAATCGTTCTTTCTTGCCCAACCATCCGACATGCTATATAGCATAACCTATCCTGGATCGACTCTCGATTGACCTCAAGGTACGCATCCATTGGATGGAATCCAACCAGAGACATCTAGATTCGCTTTTTCCCTGTTCCGACCTCAGAAGCTAGTTCATTAATTAGAGTCGGCTCCGGAAGACGGCTGGGATGATTATCGTAAATGACGAGTATACATCCAACCATTCTTTCGAAACCGATCCAGGAGAGCAAGCCAAGCCTACCGTCTATGGGGATTTTCTATCGATCGATAAGCACGGGTGGGGTGGACCCGTGTAGAATTGCTCTCAATGGCTAGTGAGAAACACAAGAGAGATAGGTATATTGGCAACCAACTCAGAAGTAGGTATTTTCCGTCCAGCCGGAGCTTCATATGGGGTTTAGATCCGGTCGATACAAACAAATAGGTGTGTGTTCCCTCTCCCACCGGGAGGAGTGCTGGTAGTGTGGATCCAGCAATGGCATGAATAACGTCCTTTTTCAACCAACCCCTTTACACATAAGAGCACCTGATTCGTGTATATCAGGTGGTGAAAGCCGTATTTGTAGCATCATCTAATATGTGGAATAGGGTTTATGAGTCGCCTACCCTGACCTTCCTTAACGTTATTCCGATCCAGGCTCCTTTATCAGGCGATTCAGGTCTTATTTCGAATCAGCACATAAGAAGTGTTTAGAGAACGACTCTTTATAGTATCTCATTTCTGGTAGCAGTACGTCATTTCGATAGCAGCGCACCTGACCCATCAAATATAGGTTGTCCTGATCCATATGATGTATAGCACCCTCCCTATAATGTAGTCCGTCCACCCGAGAATTAATAAGCCCAGTGGATAATCTATAAGCATTTGATTCAACCCTTCCTTTCGCCACGGGTTTTAGGGATGCCGAAAGGATGGCCGAGCGTACGATGGATGGAATTGCGTATTGGTTGTCTCTCGGGATGGAATATAGTCCAGGGGTGGAAGAGAAGAGCGTATCTGATCGGGAGTAAGGATGACTTCGAATTCTATCCCTTTATCGGGTGGGATGGCTCTATCAGGCGGGATGGAATGAAAGTAGTCCCCTCCACGACCGTCGCTTTTCGTTTGATGCGGGACTCACCTCGAACTCGACTCTCTAACTCGAGATCGCCTGTGCAGCTTCAATCGACGAATCGGAGATGAGATTGATGCGCTCGCCCTCTTTGCTAACCTTACTTTCCTAATTTCATAAACGAACTCAACTCAACTGTCTCGAGTGAAGGAACTAATGCCAGCTTCTTGTCTGCGTCAGTTCAAGTGAAGGAACTCGCTTTATGTCCTTAACGAGTTGAGGAGTTTGAGTTCCTTGTCTTACTCACTCGATAGTCGTAGCTGCTATCCCAATAGTTGTAGCTTGCTTCTCTTATTAAGAGAGTTTTAGACTTCCTCTCCTTATTCGATAAGGCGAGTAGCTTTGCTTCCTCTTCTTCAGAGGAGAGAAGGTCTTGGCATTGATCCTAAGGGTAGCTTTGCCTGGTTTGTTGTTCTTCCTTTAACCACTAGAGTTGCTAATCCACCTTCGGTAATACTGCAAGGGAAAGAGAAGATAGAGACTAGAGAAAGAGGTCTGAGGGCTTTTAGTTAGAATGACTCTTCAAACCCGGGAAACGATCTATTCACTAGAACGTAATGGATCTGAAGTTCAAGTAGTCACAGCTCTCTTGTTCTAGTCCCTTCGGTCTTTCCAAAGGGCTGGTTACCCGTGTAGTAGTTTTTACTGCAAGTGCTCCCCCCACTCATTAATAAGGAATTAATACCTGTGGGAGACACGGGGGGCACCTATCTATCTTAAACTTAGGGTATGGTTTGATTAACTACTCCTCTATCCTTCCCTTCAGTCAGCAGATAAACAGGAGGGAGGAACTCATCTCTATCTCCTCATGTTCCCACCCCTTATAGGAGTAAGGAATGAATAGGCATACTAAGTAGGTTGCACCTATTAGGAAACAGGTTACGTTAGATGCCTCATGAGCATAGGCACAGGAGGCTACGGTATAGGTCTAAGAATACATACCCATTTTCTTTTTTAGTGCCCGTCCCACTCAATAACAAGTGCTAAATGAGGAGTCAGAAGTGTACACGGGACGATTACCCGCAGATCAACAGGTGGAGGTAAGGTGAAGTGAAATACTAGACTGGAATGGCTTTAGTGATCGCCCCACTCTGCAAGAAGTAATGAATATATTTACTGACGGTGGGGGATTAACCGTTTAAACTTAGGGTATGGTTTATGAACTACTCCTTTCCGTTCGTTACTCAAACACAGGTGGAGGGGGTATAGGAAGACCCTATTCCCTTGTGCCCGACCCACTCAGTAATCAGGAATCAACTAGGAGTAATCAGTTGACGCGGGGCGCCGTTCCTAATAAAAAACAGGTAATTGGTATGGGTATATTCAAGAAAATCCTTACCTTGTTCCCTCACTATATAGTGACGAAAAGATTAGTAATCAGTCCGCGTAAACTTTTTTATGGATGGGTGGGTCGAGGTCTCAGCCAGAAAAGGGAAGCCCTTGCTCCAGCGGGAGGAATTTGTTCAAATGCGGAAATCTAGTAGGCTCGAAAGAAACCTGCGGGAGGCGAGAAAAGGATGCGAGAAGCAAGCAGAAAGGTCATCTTCGAGAGGGGGGGGGTGCGGGGGGCAAAGGTACGCCTTCCCCTATCCCTAACCTTTCTCCATGAAAGTTCTTGCGTTGAATGCAAGAGGTCTTAATAACAGACCTACGATGAGGTGCTATGATTCAAACTCATAAGCCGGCTATTGTGATTGTATCGGAGACGAAGGTGAAAGAGAGCCTGGTGGAAAATCGTCGTGAGAAGGTTGGGTTTCGAGGGAAGTAGTGTTTGCTGTCATCCTGAAGGATCTGCAGGAGGATTGTGGATCCTGTGGGATGCAAAGGAGGTTCAGATCGATCTCGTTCATCAGGCTCAGCAATCTATTACAGTTGTTGTTTCTGAGAAGGGGGTGGCCCAGCCCTGGAGGGGTTTATGGGAGCAATAACTATATCATCAGAAGGAATTGTTGGAGGGATCTGGAAGGAGGCGTAACGGCTTTTCTTGGGGGGGGGGGGGGACTTCAACGCCATGCTGGCTCAAGAGGAGAAGCAGGGGGTGATCCTAATGCGGCAACCGGTATGAAGGAAGGGAGGCGATGGACAGATGTGGTCTTCTTGATCTGGGTTTGAGGGCCCTTCACTTGGTCAAATAACCGAAAAGGGTGTGGCCATGTCCAGACGACCAGAATAGAGAGGGTCCTAGCTTCCCTGGACTGGAAGGCCCGTTTCCCTGAAGCTTATGTTTGCCACTTGCCTAGGGTGGCTTCAGACCATTGCCCGCTGCTCTTAGTGTTGGCGGAAGAATCTCGATGCAAGAAGTCCCCCTTTAGATTCGAGAAGATGTGGTTGGATCATGCCTCTTTGGGTACCGTCGGTGGAGGAAGTGTGGAGAGTGAGGGTGAAAGGCACCCCGCTTTTCAGATTAGCCACAATGAGATCCCTTAAAGCTGTTAGAATCTTGAACAGGGATTTTTAGATTTAGGGCGTAGAAAAGGGGCCACTCTTCAGCAGCTTAATGCTATCCAGGAAGACGAGGGAGGGCCGCTCAGTGGAGCTGGACCAGAGGGACAAAATCCGCGTCAGGTGAGATGTATAATCTCCTGCGGCAAGAAGAGGTCCATTGGCGGCAAAAGTCGACGGTCTTTTTATAGAAATACAATCGTCTTTTCATGTCTCAACCGGAGTAGAAATTCCATAAGGGAGTTGAGTCGGGATGATGGGTCCAGTATATCGTCGGATTCCCAGATCGCGCAGGAATCGGTTAAGTATTTTCAGGATCTTCTCTCGAAGGATCCCGACCCCGTCAGTCTCGAGGAAATCCCTAGGTTGGTGTCAAAAGAGTACCTTAAATAGGGCCCTAATAAAACCGGTATCGATGGAGGAAGTGTCAGAAGTGGTAGTCCATTTGCCAGGAGACAAGTAGGGTCCGGATTGTTTCCCTAACTTCTTTTTCCATAAGTTTTGGGAGGTGATGGGCCGTCCATGCAGCTGTGAAGGATTTTTTTTTTAAGGAAGGATGCTTAGGGAAATCAACGCAACCTTAATTGTCCTAATTCCCGACGGTGGAAGGAGCAAGGAAACTCGATCAATTCAGGCCGAGTTGTTTGTGTAACACGGTTTACAAGATTCTCAGCAAAAGAATGGCCAACCGATTGAGGCTCATCCTTCCAAAGATTCTTTCAAAGAGTCAAGGGTGTCAGGGGAGGCAGATTGTAGATTGCGGGGTCTTAGCCCACGAGATTATTCACTCCATGAAGAATGCCGGAAAAGAAAAGGCGAGTTTGAGTTTGAAACTCGACATGGCTAAGGCATACGATAGGTTGGACAGGGGTTTCTTGATGCAGGTGCTTAAAAGCTTTGGCTTTGGGCAGTGGTAGTGCCTTCTCGTGGAGCAGTGCATTTCGACTCCTAAGTTCTCGGTGATGATCAACGGGCAGCCGAGGGGTTGTTATTTTGAGAGCTATAGAGGCCTGAGGCAGGGAGACCCTCTATCCCCCTATCTGTTCATTATAGCGGCGGAGGGGAAGATGTCTGGAGAAGAAGTGTTTGGAGGGGAAAGGGATTTGCCCCGCTCATTGAGTGAGCCCTATATCCCATCTCCAGTTTGTAGACGTTTATTTTTGCGAAAGCAAACCAGAAAAAGCATTCGGTCGAATTCCCGGCAATAGAGGCAGGAGAGCTGGCAGTAATAGATCGCAAGGTAGGGCAGGCATAATTATCCGACCGTTCAGATAGGCAGAAGGGGGATTGGTCTGTGGTAGGGCACGGCATGGGTGGTCAAGAGAGAAAGGCATAACAGGTAGGGGAGGAGTTTACGGTACCCATCCACCAGTTACGAGAGGAATGATAGGTAAGGGGACATGTCATCCGTTTATGGCATAGGATCGGCGGCTCCCTCATCGAATCCCAGCTTAAAAGGAAGGGATGGAAAGGCAGCTTAAAATGAAGGGCAATAAGGTGTTTTGTTTTGTTTCGGCATCCGGGTACTTACGTGATAGGGCGTTGATTGATCGACCACAGCCCCCGTCTGAGACAAAGGGCCGAGGGGAGGCTAAGAACGGGAAGCCGAATCTCTGTCGGTAAACGAAAAAGGTAGGCCTTCAATTCGATTTATAGAAATCAATATTCAAAACTCGATTCGAATAAATGAATGGGGGAATAGGAATCGATGGATTCGGATAACGAGGGGGAGAGAGAACCATATTCCAAACCTCGCCCCGGGGTGCTCAATGTTATCTTCTCACGATCATGTCGCTGGCAGCTAGCCAGTACCCGCAGTAATGGAATTAAAGAAGGATAGGAGTATAGGGAATAAGATAAAGCTTGCTTGTTGGTAGCCTTCCCCCCCCCTGTGGTCGGTGCATGTTCCTCCATCCCTCCCTGACCCGAAGAATAAGAAGGCGTCGAGACCCGAGGCTAAGACGAGCGAGCCCAAGACCAAGGCCGAGCCGAGAAAGACGGAAAAATCCGCAGGATATTAGGTGCTTCATCTGCTCCAAAACAGACTACGAGACTGCCCGCAGAGGCAGGCCCTTAACGCCTTGAAGACGGAGGAGGAGCAAGCAGAGCCACGGATGGGGGCCTTGCAACAACTCAATGCCATTAGGGGGCTCAATCAGAGGACAAGCCCACAGCAAGGAAGCTGATGTACGTCTCGGTGGCCATCAACGGACGGGATGCGGTGGCCTTGGTTGACACAGGGGCCACCCACAACTTTGTAGCTGAAAGGATGGTAAAGAGGCTGGGCCTCAAGCTCGGAACGGGATGCGAGCCAGCAATCAGATCAGTCACGTCAGCTTTCAGCTTTCAGATCTGAGTTCTAAGGCTTTTTTTTTCTTTCTCTGCAATTGCTCGAACATTGCAGATTTTCTTTCTTTGTTGGAATTGTTTTCATGGCTCATCTTTCTATTCCTTGAATTTCTTCATTCATGACAGAAAAGCTTAATGGAAACATTTATTTCGCCTGGGAACTTCAAATGAAGAAGTTTTTGGATACACATAAGTTCTTCCCAGTCGTAGATGGGACTGAACCAAAACATTACAGTAAACAGTAATGGTTTCTGAAGCTAAGGATGGAGTTCCAGCTGTATTCACTGTTGATTCAAAAATGGTAGATGCGTCGGAATGATAATAATCATGCTGCAATGTGCATCCTATATTCATTCGGCCATTCAACCAGAACTACTTTTCAGTATTCGAAGGATGCAGACAGCTTAAGATCGAGAGGTATGGGATTTCTTTGCTCAGTCATATGCTCATCATACGTATGCTAGAAGACAACTAATATCGAGTTGAGTCTTTTGAAGCAAGGAAATATGTCTGTTGCGGAGCTGCATAGGAAGTTTGAATAACTCTGGAACCAGCTAGCACTTGTTGGGAAAGAAGTCAAGTAAAGCCCCTATTACGTAAGGCGCCGTCACTAACTATAAGGGCCGCGCGGGAGTTTTTCAGCAAGCAAGCAGCTTCTTCAGAAGGCGCGGGAGCCCGTCACTAATAGAGCTAGCGCGCGTAGGCTTTTTTTCCTCTCATATACTCCCGTTTTGGAGTATATGAGCATGATCTCTGATGTCAAATCCCATTTTTGTTTTTTCATTTAGAATGAATTGGACATATATATATATTCGCCCCCAGAAGAAGAGCGAAGTACTTTAATAGAAATAGATCGTTGAAACTGATTTTCAACCATGGTTTTAAACACTTTAAAGTACATCAATACTAAAGATGTCTGCTTAAGGAAGTAGATACACGTGGATCTAGAGTGATCATCAATAAAGAGCAACTGGTATCCAGATACGTCAAGTGTCAGGTTGGGCTGGTCCCCATACATCTGAGTGAATAAGATCGATCTAGAGGAGCAGCACTTATTGTACTATTCATTTTCAAAGGAAGTTGAGTATGCTTGCCAACTTGACAAGTCTTATATAGTTGTAACTGTCACTCTTCGTCTATTCGGAATAGACTGAATGGCTTGTAATAAGCCAGTACGATGGTTTC